CAAAAAAGTATAATATGAAAATGAAAGAAAAAGGCGGATCCGCTGTTCTGTTCCAATTTCATCTATATCGAATTTGAATATCAGAATAGTGGATATAGTCCTGATTCAATAGGTTAGGTCCACTTACTTTTTCTTTTGTTGATTTCGAATCTAATCTTTACAATTGATTTTGGATTTGATTGGGTTGGACAAAAAATTTGGCGATTTAAGAGCCAACTTATCATTATTTATTTTAACTTATCATTATTTATTTTAATATAATAAACAAATGTTAAACTCTATAACTCTAATTAATCTACTATAAACCATTCGAACTTATTCGAATTTCATTCGAAATTTTATTATAGATATAGAATTTCTTACTTTACTTTATTTATTCAAAATATCCATAATATCTATATTCCCCCCTTCAATCTATTCTCCTAGGAATACTACCATTGAAGTTTTATGAAAAAAGGTCAAAGCCCCCTATCGGATTTGAACCGATGACTTACGCCTTACCATGGCGTTACTCTACCACTGAGTTAAAAGGGCTTCAATTCCTAAATGAGCCAGCATGTAGATAATATATATCTATGGAAATAGATTCCAAATCAAATCTATCTAAAGTAAATATATTCGAATCCAATTATTATATGGAGTCAACTTCTAATAATTCATGCATAAACGAGAAATTTCATTTACCTAATGAGTATAAACTCAATTAGTGAATCTAAATTTTCGAATATAGGTAAAAAGGGGGTTTATTTATATTGAATTTGATAAAGATTAATGCAATGGATTTTTGATGAATTTTTTCAAAGCCGAACCTAATTGAATTGACCGCCATGATAACGAAATTCATTTGATTTATATATACGTGTACCTACCAATTCAACATAGATCAAAGATATTTCATCGAATCATTGATGAACAGATTCTATTTGTCCCCCGAGCAAAATTATTAGTTATAGAATATTATTCTCTAATAATATTCGAATTTATTAATATTAATATATTAATTATTAGAATATTATTTAATTAATATATTAATTATTAGAATATTATTTAATTAATATTATCCATTTTTTTAGTCAATTTAGTCAATTTCTTAAGAAATTTCTAGACCTTAGAGAATTCTAAATTCTGTTTAATAAAAAAATTCTATTGAAATTCGAATATTATAATGAATAATGGAATAATGGTGATTAGAATGAACCATTCATGAATAGAAATGAGGAATCAAAAAATTGTATGGAATCCTGAAAGGCGGAAAGATCTTTCGAATCTAGTCCTACCATTTCGTTATATTGACAATTTCAAAAAAACTGTGCATACTATGAGCATAGTATGCTGACCAATGTGCCCTCATCGTCTAGTGGTTTAGGACACCTCTCTTTCAAGGAGGCAACGGGGATTCGACTTCCCCTGGGGGTAGGGTATTACGAAAGGAAGTGGATCAGGGATTATTAAGAAATATGGAATTTCTTCTTCCTGGGTCGATGCCCGAGCGGTTAATGGGGACGGACTGTAAATTCGTTGACAATAAATATGTCTACGCTGGTTCAAATCCAGCTCGACCCAATAATTCACTGATCCGCCATGAAATGATATTACCCTCTTCTTCTGTTTTGTTCTGTTTTCTAGAAATGCCTGATAAAAAAAACAAAAAAGAAAGTAAATAAAATACAAGTAAAGATATAGCAGAAATTTGGATTTCTTTTTTGTTTTTTTTTTTCCCACAAATTCTGATCTTGTTAATGACCTAGATTCATATCAGGATTTGTAAATAGAAAGTATAAGAAAAAGAATAATATAATTTAAAGATATAAAGAAAAAAGACTCTTCTTTCCTTTCATTTTCATTGAAAGATTGATTATCAATCGATTTGATTTATTTGAAATAACGAAAAGATGACTAGTAATTTGTGTCATTATCACTAAAATTATTATCACTAAAGCGGATATCCATGTGGATATGAATATTACCACTCGCCTCTCTCTTATAATCTCTTATAACGAGGCGGATTCCAATTAAAATTCAAAATCGAAATAGAACGAGTTTGAATGAAATCATAAGAATTGCTGTACACTTTATTTATTTTCTATTTTATTGCCCTGGGATTGTAGTTCAATTGGTCAGAGCACCGCCCTGTCAAGGCGGAAGCTGCGGGTTCGAGTCCCGTCAGTCCCGACGTATTCAAATCCAATAATCCAACCAAAAAAAAAATATATCAATTCCGCTTTCTATTTTCTTTTCTGTAAAAAAGGGACAAATAGTCGAATTTTTTTCTCAAAGAGAAGGGGGTCCTTCTTTTTTCTTTTATTTTGATTACTTTTTTCATCAAAGTAAATCAAAGTAAATCGAAATATGGGAATTCCACTTTTTTTAACTAATAGCGCCGAAGACGGGTCGAGACATAATATTCAGGATTTCAAGAGATACCGCGTCGAGTTTGGCTTTTTCGATTTCTCCCAACCTGCGTAATGAAATTGAATCGAGTACCATATCTTATCTTTACCGATAGTACATATACAAATCGAATTTTTCTTTGTACGATAAAAAATGAATCGAATTTCTTTTGAATTCTTTTAATTGGAAAAGTCTCTTCTTTTTTGACTCCGATTTTGTGTAACCTCAATTACTAATTTGAATTTGAAATAATCTATCTCATTCAAATTGTACACTGAAGTTTTGATATATTATATTTATTCCATTACTAATCTTTATCACACCTTTTTCCAATAAGATTAGATCATTAAAAAAAAAGGAGTTTAGAACTTAACTTCCCTTTCTCCATTTCGCTTCTATTGTTTGTTTGGATTTGTTTGGAACCAATGTAAGTGGAAAGGCGGTTAGATGATACTTCGTGAGATGATTGTACAAAGAAAAGAAGGCAATAGTTGTTTTTTATAGAAAAGAAAGAATTCAAAAGAATTTGAAATAAAATTTCAAAATGAAAATAAAGTAACGAAATTCTCGATTGGGTCAAGAATCCTTTTTTGGATTCGGTATGAATAAATGATCTTTCTATGTTATACTATTCAATTCTCGACGAGGAATCAATTTGATAGGTCAGATATTGTTATTCATGATATTTATCCGATTCGATATCATCGAGATAGAATTTATCTCATTGAATTTAGAGGCAAAAAATTTATCATCTCTATGGGATTAAATCCCGAGTTATTGTGAAGTAAAGAAAAATGAAAGGATGAGATTATGGAAGTCAATATTCTCGCATTTATTGCTACTGCACTGTTCATTCTAGTCCCTACTGCTTTTTTACTTATAATATATGTAAAAACTGTTAGTCAAAGTAATTAATTTGAACGAAACTTGACGTCTTAGTTCTTAATCAATATCAATGATTAAAAAGAGAAACAAAAAGGATTCCAAATTTGTGTTTTAGACAAAATGTGCAGACTCGAATCAGCAGTATCTTATGAGATCCGATAGTATGGGTAGAAAGAAATATCTATTTCTTTACTACCCATACTATCTTATTTTTGTTATTCGAGTTTCTAAAGTTGTATTGTATAAAGATATAGGTTTAATAGAAATCAATCGAAAATGGCATCTTCATTTTCATATATTTAGATATTAATTATCTATATGGAATGTACATAAGGTCCCAATTCGATTTATTTTCTTCATCTTTTTGATTTGTGTTGATTCGAATGAATCTTAATCTGAAATAGTCGAAAGGCACTTCAGACTCTTACGATTCTAATTCCTGGATTTCGGATTATTTGAAATTTCCTATTGAAATTGGAATATGAATCTTCGAATCTATTGAAATAATCAAATCAAAGAAAAGGAAAAAAAAGAGTCTAGATATATTATCTATTCTATTAATAATAGAAAATCCAGAAATCTTTTTTTAGCATTCTTAAGTGATTAAACGATTGTCAAATCATCCAAAGAATGGAGTTTTAGAAAAACTTTTCAGATTTCGCCGAAAAGCATTAGTAAACTCCGTCGGTTTTGAATCTTTGAATCCTGATATGAAATGAGTCAAGTCAATAAAGTATAGCATAAATAGGATTTTAAAAATAAGAAATCAAATAGTAAAGTTAAGTAATAAGCGCGCAACGCAATATGCGACTTCTTTAAGAAAATATCTTAGGATGTGTATTATCTCGTTGGAGGACCACTATGTCTATCTTATTTCCCACGGAAACGATTTACATTTAATTAAATAGAATTTAATAACTTGAAATTTTCAAAATTTCAAAAGGAAAGACTTTCTTTTATCTTTGAAAAAGAAAAAGGCAAACAAATAAAAAGAAAAAAAGGTTCCTCTATTCCTCATTGACTCGAATTGTCTATATATAACTCTGGTTAAGGGTCGGTTTAGCGAAATAGAAAATTGAAGAAGAATCCATTTGGAATAAATTTCCTCTCATTTGGATTCCTTTTACTTTCGAAATATGAACACGGGAATCATTCAAATATTTGTTTGATTATGATTATATTATCAAGATAATATAAGGGTATTTTTCGTCTAGTCAAGAATAGAATAAATTATTCTACCCAAATCCGACTCCAATAGAATTTCGAAATGAAGATTTTTTTGAATTCAATTTCGAAATTCTTACAAATTTCGAAATTGAATTAATTGAATTCAAAAGTAATTGAATTCAAAAGTCTTTGCAGAATGATCTATAAAACAATTGATAGAGTTTAATTTCTCAACTCAATTAGGAGTACCCCTAGAGTCCACTTCTTCCCCATACTACCAGTGAAAGGGAAAATGTAAAGACTACCATTAAAGCAGCCCAAGCGAGACTTACTATATCCATGTCAATTATGTCCCCTATCTCTATGAATATGAAGGAATTTTTCCAGTATTGTTCACTTTGTTTATTGTTCACTAATAATAGTAGTCGAATCGTCGGTGCGGAGTCAAAAAAAAGGATTTTGGGCAATACCATTGATGAAATAATACAAAAAATCCAATTTATCTTAAGAAGTTCTTATTATATTATTGAATATTTTGGTTTTGGTAGAATCGGTAAAGATTAAGCACAAATAAAAATAGGCAGCGACGCTCTTGGAAGTCGCTGGGGTCCTTTTTTTCCTCCGCGTGCTTCTATTGGGAAGAAATTGAAGAAGTTATATCAGCAAAACGAACTAAGGCATTTCGTGTCTTTTGTTGATCAGGCGACACCCAAGATTTGAACTGGGGAACAAGGATTTGCAATCCTCCGCCTTACCACTCGGCCATGCCGCCCGTCGATCTAAAATACACGAAAAAGTCCCCCTAAAGAAAACCTTTACTTTTTGGATTGGATCTATCTCTTCGATTCATTTTTTGTTTTATAAAGTTCGAACCGTTAACTATCGACTGTGAATTCATGAATCATTAACCATTCTAAGATTTGAATCTAAAGTTGCATTTCCTTAAAAATATAGGAAAATCAAAATGGATATGTAACTATTTAGTATTTTCTCTTTTCAAAAAAAAAATCTTTCTCAATTTCATTATAATACCAATGGAGAGTCTATGTCAACCCCAGAACAGAAATTCTTATGCGAATATCGAATCGGAAATCTTATATTTCTATAATTCCTAGAATCGATTTTCTATTTCGATTTTCATTGAATAGAAAATCGATTCTAGAGGTTTTGTCAGAGCACGATATCCGCTGTCCAGAATCGAACTGCAATAACAGGGGAGACATATATATCATATATATAAATAACTATCCTTGTATCTGTGTATGTTTCATAAAGCCCTCTTCCGCGCTTCAATTGTATTCTAACGACCTCTATAAAAAAATAGATAAAAAAATATCTCTTCTGCGTGAATCTTCTTTTTTTTTTTTAACTAAAACTAAAAAAAGAAATTCACGAAAAAGGCTAAGTGCTAAAAGAATCCACTTTATTTTGTTTCTTATTATTGGGTCTTTATCTTATCGAAGAGATCAAATCCGGATCATTTATTTTACTGGTATCGAATCCTATTGGAATATGTAAAACATGGAATATCATAACATAATAATGGTAGAAATGGAATTACCTTTTCTTTTGTTATTCTATACAAAACTTCATAAGTCGAACTTAATAAGTTAAGTGGAATTTTGCAATTCCTTTCTAGTTGTATTTGTTGGAAATTCCAATTTGAGTCTAAAATTCTCTTTATTCCCCTGTTCATACATATTTCATACATTCCATATTGATATATGGGTTAGATAAAATTTTATGTGATTCCGTAAACAGAATAGAAATTTCATTATTGCGAGATCGACCCATATAATTGGATGAAGAACGACTCAATAATGGAATTTATTTGTCAATAAATGGGAAATTCAAAATGCTTAGAGATGGAAACGAGGGAATGTCTACAATACCTGGATTTAATCAGATACAATTTGAAGGATTTTGTAGGTTCATTGATCAGGGCTTAACAGAAGAACTTTCTAAGTTTCCAAAAATTGAAGATATAGATGAAGAAATTGAATTTCAATTATTTGCGGAAACATATCAATTAGTAGAACCTTTGATAAAAGAAAGAGATGCCGTATATGAATCACTTACATATTCTTCTAAATTCTATGTATCCGCAGGATTAATTTGGAAAGGCAGTAGGGATATGCAAGAACAAACCATTTTTATTGGAAACATTCCTCTAATGAATTCCCTGGGAGCCTCTATAGTAAATGGAATATACAGAATTGTGATCAATCAAATATTGCAAAGCCCCGGTATTTATTACCGGTCAGAATTGGACCATAAGGGAATTTTGGTCTATATCGGCACAATAATATCAGATTGGGGAGGAAGAGTACAATTAGAGATTGATGGAAAAGCAAGAATATGGGCTCGTGTGAGTAGGAAACAGAAAATATCTATTCTAGTTCTATCATCAGCTATGGGGTTGAATCTAAAAGAAATTCTAGAGAATGTGTGCTACCCTGAAATTTTCTTGTCTTTCCTTAATGATAAGGAGAAAAACAAAATTGGGTCAAAAGAAAATGCTATTTTAGAGTTTTATAAAAAATTTACTTGTGTAGGCGGAGATCCAGTATTTTCTGAATCCTTATGTAAAGAATTACAAAAGAAATTCTTTGAGCAAAGATGTGAATTAGGAAGGATTGGTCGACTAAATATGAACCAGAGACTAAATCTTCATATACCCCATAACAATACTTTTTTGTTACCGCGAGATATCTTGGCAGCTGTGGATCATTTGATTGAAATGAAATTTGGAATGGATACGCTTAACGACATGAATCATTTAAAAAATAAACGTATTCGTTCGGTAGCGGATCTATTACAAGATCAATTCGGATTGGCTCTGGTTCGTTTAGAACATGTGGTTAAAAGAACTCTACGTGGAGCAATTACACAGAAATTCATACCAACCCCTCAAAATTTGGTAACTTCAACTCCATTAACAACCACTTATCAATCCTTTTTCGGATTACACCCATTATCTCAAGTTTTGGATCGAACTAATCCATTGACACACACAGTTCATGGGAGAAAATTTAGTTATTTGGGCCCCGGAGGAGT